AAAAAAATTCCGAGGCTACAATTCTATCTCTATCGAATTTGAATATCAGAATAGCTGATATAGTCATGATTCAATGGGTCAGGTCCACTTACTTTTTCTTTTCTTTATTTCTTATATTTACGATGGATTTGATTGGAATAATGGAGAAGTAGGAATATTTGGCGATTCATAATTGGGTAGATAGAATATCTATGTCTTAAAACCAAAAGTATTGAATAATGAAACCTTAGTAGTAGTATAGCCTGTAGTGACATAGTTATCCTACCAATAAAAGTGGGGTGACATTTTCTATTTTATAATAGAAATAATAATTTAATTATTATACGGGAGGTTACTTTTTACAAATATAAACAATATCTCTATTATCCACTAATAAAATGAAGATTCAGACCGGAGTTTTGTGGAAAAAGCCCCTTATCGGATTTGAACCGATGACTTACGCCTTACCATGGCGTTACTCTACCGCTGAGTTAAAAGGGCCTGCCTATTTTATTCCATTCCCGAATGATCCAATGTGAAGACATATACATACTGTATGTACATATAATATTTAATATTATTATATATATACATAGTAGATGTCTCATTCGAGAATAAGCATTTTTTAGATTGCTTTTTTATTTTCTTTTATTGATCCCTATCAAAAAAAAATTGCTTGATTGATACACAATTTGACATAGATCCAAGACATTTAATATATGATCAAATCATGTAATGAAAAGATTCAACTCGTACCTGGAATCAAGCTCTTATAAAAAAACTTTCTTTATATTCTTAATTTCCTAGCTGTGAGATAGGCATATCTTAACAATGCGTGAATCGATGGGTGAAAGTTGAAGAATAGAGTTTCACCCTTTTCTTTCGGACAAATCACTGGGGATCATTACTTCTCATATAGGATATGAAGTAATACTTATTATTTTCTATATATCTATCATTATTCTAAGGATATATAATCTATTTCTATATTATTTTATATTTCTATAATATAGATATATATAGAAATATAAAATGGTTCATGAACCATGAATGAAAAATAAACAAATTCTATCTGAATCACAAAAGGCGAAAAACTCATTCGGATTTAGTCACACCATTACATTGTATTGACAATTACAAAAAACTATTCATACTATGAATATAGTATGATGTCGATCGGGCAGATATGCCCCCATCGTCTAGTGGTTCAGGACATCTCTCTTTCAAGGAGGCAGCGGGGATTCGAATTCCCCTGGGGGTAGGGTACTACGAAAGGAGGTTGAGCATGTATTATCAATAAGTCTAGAATTGATTCTTCCTGGGTCGATGCCCGAGTGGTTAATGGGGACGGACTGTAAATTCGTTGGCAATATGTCTACGCTGGTTCAAATCCAGCTCGGCCCAAGAATTCGCCGATCCATCATGAGATTATATAAAAAATTTGTCCTCTGGAAACGCCTGAGGAATAAAGAAAAGAATAGATTTTTATATCCTATTTGTTTGTTCCCATATATTCTAAAATTATTAATGATCTCGATTCTCATATCATGATCCCTAAATTAAATATAGGGAAAGGGTTAAATTAAAGAATTCAAATATTCTTTCAATTTTTCATTGAAAGATTTCTTATCAATTCAATTAATTTCACACGATTTAATAGGATTAGTAGTAATCCGTATCGTTCTCATTAAAGCCCAGATCCATGTGGATATTAATATATCGCCTTTTCTCTATTCCAATACGACGATTCTAAATGGAACTCATATTATTAAAATTATTAAGAATATGTGTGTACTATATGCATGCCTTATTTCTCTGGGATTGTAGTTCAATTGGTCAGAGCACCGCCCTGTCAAGGCGGAAGCTGCGGGTTCGAGCCCCGTCAGTCCCGACTTAGTATCCGATGAGTCCACCGATTCATCTCTTTATTTTCTTTCAAGGGGCGATGTGAAGAGTGGGATCTAATTCCCAGAGGGTCCTTATTTGTTTCTTTACTTTTTTTTTTCGTTTCTAATTTCTTATTGAGAATAATATGGCAATTTCAATTACTTCAATCAATTAGATCTTTTCTTCTTCCTTTTTCCATTTCACTTATACTATTTGGGTTTGTTTGTGACCAATGGAAGTGAAAGATGGGTCAGATGATACCTCATTATATGATATGATTTTATAAAGAAGACGGTAGGTTATAGAAAATAACGAATGGATAAAGAATGCTAAATTCAACGGCATTCTTGAGTGGAGCAGGAATTCCATTTTTTTTTACGTTTTTATTCCTTTTATTCCGTATGGATAAAAGATCTTCCTATGTTATACTATTCTATTCTCGACGATGAATAGATTTGATAGCTCAGATATTGTTATTCATGATATTGATTCGATTCAATACCAGCGGGATGTATTCCTCCCATTGAATTTACAGGAGAAAGATTTAGAATCTCTATGGGATTAGATCCCGAGTTATTATGTATGAAGTAAAAAACGATGAAATTATGGAAGTCAATATTCTCGCATTTATTGCTACTGCACTGTTTATTCTAGTTCCTACTGCTTTTTTACTTATTATTTACGTAAAAACAGTCAGTCAAAATGATTAATTTGATTGAATCAAGCTTTACTTATGAGTTCTTATCAATAATAGAAGAAATGTAAAGAATAATAGAAGAAATGTATAAGGGGTTCAAATTCGACGTCTTAAATGAAATGAGCGGATTAAACTCAGCAGTATATGAGATCTGATAGTATGGTAGAAAGAAATATAGGAACCTTTCTACCACACTATCGATTATTATATAAAATTAATAAGTTTGACTGTATTAAAGATATATAAAGCTTAATTAATATGGATCACTCTGTATTATGATATATGTACATAATAAATGACATATGTGCAATATACATACATATAAACCCCAATTTGAGTTCTTTGCTACATGCATGCTACATCCATTTGATTTGTACCGATTTTGATGAAACGGTTCTAAATTCCTAGTTTATTATTATTTCATTTATTTCTCCAATGAGATCCGACGAAATAATCAAATCACTGGAAGAAGATAGGGTACGGACATAGAATAGATTATATAAAATAAACCCAGCCGTCATCTTTTTTTTAGCATTCCGAAAAGGAGTAATTTATTTAGCCATTGACAGGTGATTCAAAGAATTCCATGGTAAATTTTTTATATTCTATTTGTAAAAAGAGTAGTCCATACCACCTATTTCTAACGCGTGAACCATGATAATTAAGTGAAAAGGTAAATGCGCAATATGGGAATCTCCCAACGCACGTAAGATCTTATTATTTATGCGTAGTACTTCGTTGGACAAACATCGAAGTTTTCCTCGGTATAAAATACGAATCTACATAATAAATAACAGATAGACTTCCTTTTTGAACAGTAAAGCGAGAAAAAAAAGAGGTTGGTTGCTCCTCATTGTAATATCCATATAGAATTCTGTGAAAAGCTAGTTTCATCGAAATATAATATTTAGGATGAATTCGGTTGGAAAAAATTGCATATCATATTTTACTTTCAAAATAAGAACAGGGGAATCGTTGAAATATTTTTTTTTTATTTAATTGAAAGATTATTCCTCATCTATTACATTACCTTAACTGGATTCTCTTAGAATTTTGAAATGAAGATATTTTTATTTTAAAACGTTTTGCAAAATGATCTATGAAACTATTGATACAGTTTGATTACTCAACTCAAGTAAATTAGTAATGACCCTAGAGTCCACTTCTTCCCCATACTACGAGTGAAAGGGAGAATGTAAAGACTACCATTAAAGCAGCCCAAGCAAGACTTACTATATCCATGTGAATTATGTCTCCTATCTCTATGAATATGAAGAAACTCTTCCATTATTGATCACTAATACTAATGTAATCAATGGCACAGAGTCAAAAAGGGATTCTGAACGAAGGCTATTGATGAACCAACCCAATAACTCCATCCATAACAAGTTCATAATATGATTTCTGGTAGAATTTGGAAGCATTAATTACAAGCAAGATACACAATGACTTTCTTGTAATTATCGAGGGAATGCTATTACTGGAACATGGAGGAATAGTAAGACCTATTGTTTTATTTCTTTTGTTACCCTTCATAAAAAAAGTATAACAATATACAATCAAGATAGATCACTATCTATCACATATCTCTATCTACTGTTTGGTCTAATCCTTATGGCCTCCCTAGTATTTCACAAAGACACTCGGGAGACCTTCTATTACATTCTTGCTTGGATGTTACCGAAAAAGAATAAAAATATTCTTTTTTTTTTCAACTTTTATTTTTTCTATTTTTTATTCTAAAAAAGAAGCCAATTATTCATCCAATATTGATTGAATGACTGAGCACTCATAAATTCTCGCGAGTCTGTATACAAAGCATCTTCCACCCCTTAACCACAAATACAAATTCCTCACTCAATTAGATAATTCAAGAATCTGCCATTAGACATTAGTACTGGGAGTCTTGATAGACTAGCCCCTCCTATACTAAAATCCGCCCTGGAATCCCAGGCGCAAAGATTGACACTCAAACTTCTTAAAATAAAGCAAGTATTGGAAGTTCGAGTCCTTTTCCTCTGCTTATGCTCGGCAAGGATTCGGCAATTTATATTATATAAGCAAAGGGGTTTCGCGTTTTTTTATTGATCAGGCGACACCCGGATTTGAACTGGGGAAAAAGGATTTGCAGTCCCCCGCCTTACCGCTCGGCCATGCCGCCAAAATGATAAAAATAGATGGAAATATTTCTTTTTGGGTAGGTTATTACTTAATCCCATTTTCCTTATTTCTTTCCCAATAAACTAAACCTAAACGCAAAAAATCCTTCCCTTTTTGATTGGAGCCGGACCCTTCTATTAATTGTATAGTATATCAAAACACACACCGCCTAAAACCCTCCCATTTTCTATTGAAAGAAAAAATTTTTGAGTCACAAAATAAAATATAAAATAAAGAATTCAGTGCAAATAAAATGGGACCCATTAACTAGAACTATTTTCATAAAAAGAAAGTTCTTGGATCTCCATTTTTGTTTCCTTAAATGGCATAAGAAAATGCAATTGATACACAATTAATTAGTATCAATAATAAAAAAATGAATCCTTTTCAATTTCAAGTATAACAACAATTATGTGTATATGTAAACCCCCGAACAGAAATTGTTACACGGATCTACCTAATCCGGGATCTTATTTATATATGATATGTCCCCGGGGAATTAAGTTAATTAGCGCGCTTCCCTTTTTAATTGAATATTAATATTATTGAATAGCAAATAGAAATTATGATATAGTCTAGCCCACGTTACCCCAAGTGGAACTGGGATAAGCGATATGCGGATAGTCTTCGTATGCTTAATAAACACAACCCCTTTTTGTGCACTTCAATCGTATTCCACGAATTCGACTAACAAATGGATAAAAAAGCCTCTCTTTTCTGCGAATTATTTTTGAACAACTGAATCCGCAAAAAAAGTGAAGCGCTAAAATAAAAAAAGGTAAACTCTATAAGATAAGGTTCCTTTCTGTCTTTATCTCATTCATAGAGAACAAATCAAATACTGAATCCATTTACTTTTCTGGTACCTAATCAGCAGATCCTAATATCATAGTAATAGGTAGAAATTGGATCACTTTTGATATTCTATATAAGATAAAACTCCATAAGTTTAAGCGTCAGAATTTGGTTTCCAGGAATATTTTATTAATTCATTTCCAATTTTATTAATTCATTTCCATTTGTATCTGTTGCAAACAAATCTGATTTTAAGTAGAAAAATCTCTTTATTTATCTGTTCATACGTATTTCATACATTCCATCTATGATATGGAGTTGGGTAAAATTTCATGTGATTCAGTAAACAGAATATGATTCCATCATTGCTAGATCAATCCACACCATTACTAGATCGGTCCATATGGTTCGATGAAGAATAAGCCTTGAAAAATGAATGGGATTTTTTCGATAAATGGGAAACTCAAAATGCTCCGGGATGGAAATGAGGGAATGTCTACAATACCTGGATTTAGTCAGATACAATTTGAGGGATTTTGTAGATTCATTGATCAGGGATTGACGGAAGAACTTTATAAGTTTCCAAAAATTGAAGATACAGATCAAGAAATAGAATTTCAATTATTTGTGGAAACATATCAATTAGTAGAACCTTTGATAAAAGAAAGAGATGCTGTGTATGAATCACTCACATATTCTTCTGAATTATACGTGCCCGCGGGATTAATTTGGAAAACCGGTAGGGACACGCAAGAACAGACCATATTTATTGGAAAAATTCCTCTAATGAATTCCTTGGGAACCTCTATAGTAAATGGAATATACAGAATTGTGATCAATCAAATATTGCAAAGCCCCGGTATTTATTACCGTTCAGAGTTGGACCATAACGGAATTTCGGTCTATACCGGTACCATAATATCAGATTGGGGAGGAAGATCAGAATTAGAGATTGATAGAAAAGCAAGGATATGGGCGCGTGTGAGTAGGAAACAAAAAATATCTATTCTAGTTCCATCATCAGCTATGGGTTCGAATCTAAGAGAAATTATAGATAATGTTTGCTACCCTGAAATTTTCTTGTCTTTTCCGAATGATAAGGAGAAAAAAAAAATTGGATCAAAAGAAAATGCCATTTTAGAGTTTTATCAACAATTTGCTTGTGTAGGTGGGGATCCGGTATTTTCTGAGTCCTTATGTAAGGAATTACAAAAGAAATTTTTTCAACAAAGGTGTGAATTGGGAAGGATTGGTCGACGAAATATGAACCGTAGACTTAATCTTGATATACCTCAGAACATTACATTTTTGTTACCACGAGATATATTGGCAGCTGCGGATCATTTGATCCGAATGAAATTTGGAATGGGTACACTTGACGATATGAATCACTTGAAAAATAAACGTATTCGTTCCGTAGCGGATTTGTTACAAGATCAATTCGGATTGGCTCTGGTTCGTTTAGAAAATGCGGTTCGAGGAACTATAGGCGGAGCAATTAGGCATAAATTGATACCGACTCCTCATAATTTGGTAACTTCCACTCCAGTAACAACCACTTATGAATCATTTTTTGGCCTACACCCCTTATCTCAAGTTTTGGATCGAACGAATCCATTGACACAAATAGTTCATGGGCGAAAGTTGAGTTATTTGGGTCCTGGGGGGTTGACAGGTCGAACTGCTAGTTTTCGGATACGAGATATCCATCCTAGTCACTATGGACGTATTTGCCCAATTGACACATCTGAAGGAATCAATGTTGGACTCATTGGATCCTTAGCAATTCATGCGAGGATTGGTCATTGGGGGTCTTTAGAAAGACCGTTTTATGAAATTTCAGAGAAATCAACAAAAGAGTTACGTGTGGTTTATTTATCACCAAGTCGAGATGAATACTATATGGTAGCGGCAGGTAATTCTTTGGCCTTGAATCAGGGTATTCAGGAAGAACAAGTTGTTCCAGCTCGATATCGCCAAGA